AGTTGTTGAACGATTATTAGATATCGAAACAATGGAAGGGGATGAATTCCGTGAATTATTAAGTACTTACACAATTTTACCAAATAAAAATTTAGCTTATGTTTCAAAATTAACTTAAGAATTTTTAAATATTGCTATATAAACGGTATAAATATACAATTGGTCTAAAATATAGAAAGTTTAGAAGCTAAATTTTATTCTTGGCTTTGTTATTAATATTTTATTCCAATTTAAAAATTTAGATAAGTTTATGGCAAAAAAAAGTATGATTGAAAGAGAGAAAAAACGAATTAAATTAACTAAAAAATATGAATCAAAACGCCAAGCGTTATTAGAGGAATATAATAGTACTAGTGACTTTAATTTAAAATTAGAAATTCATTCGAAAATTCAACGTTTACCTAGAAATAGTTCTAAAATTCGAATTCGAAATCGTTGTTGGAAAACAGGCCGTCCCCGTGGTTTTTATAGAGATTTTGGGGTATCACGCCACGTTTTACGTGAAATGGCTCACCAATGTTTATTACCAGGGGTTACGAAATCAAGTTGGTAAATTATAAAAATTAACAAATTATATTTAAATTATATATTTAAACTATAATCTAAATATAATTTGTTAGGGTAGTATTAAAAAATAAGATACTCTAATTCCTTAGAATCAATCTACATTAGAAATTTATATAAAAAAAATATTATGATTACTGATTTTCAAGTTTATACTGCATTAATGACTGCTTTATTAGCAAGTGTCTTAGCTATTCGGTTAGGTGCAACCCTTTACCAATAATTTAAACTTTGGTCAAAAATTTATATATTTAATTGATAATTATGGTAACAAAAGATTTAAAAAAATTCTCTTCACCTGTTTTTCCATTTACTGCAATTGTAGGGCAAGAAGAAATGAAATTAGCTTTACAATTAAACGTAATTGACCCCAAAATTGGGGGAGTTATGATTATGGGAGATCGTGGGACAGGGAAATCAACAACAATTCGAGCTATTGCTGATTTACTACCAGAGATTGAAATTGTAAAAGATGATCCATTTAATTCACATAAATCAGATTTAGATTTAATGGGGAATGAGGTAAAAACTGCTATTCAAAATGGTGAAACCCTAGAAACAGAATTTATTAAAATTCCAATGGTAGATTTACCATTGGGAGCAACAGAAGATCGTGTTTGTGGGACAATTGATATTGAAAAAGCATTAACTGAAGGTGTAAAAGCTTTTGAACCAGGATTGTTAGCAAAAGCTAACCGTGGATTACTTTACGTTGATGAAGTTAATTTATTAGATGATCATTTAGTAGATATTTTACTAGATTCTGCAGCTTCTGGTTGGAATACAGTTGAACGAGAAGGTATTTCAATTCGCCATCCTGCTCGATTTGTATTAGTTGGATCAGGCAACCCGGAGGAAGGTGAGTTACGTCCACAATTATTAGATCGATTTGGGATGCACGCGGAAATTCGTACAGTTAAAGACCCAATTTTACGTGTAAAAGTTGTAGAAGAAAGAACATCATTTGATCAAACACCAATGGTTTGGTTAGAAAATTATGAAACTCAACAACAAGAACTACGTGATCGGATTGTTGATGCTCAAAACGTATTACCAACTGTTCAACTAGATTATGACTTACGAGTTAAAATCTCGGAAGTTTGTAGCCAGTTAGATGTAGATGGGTTACGAGGTGACATTGTAACTAATCGTGCAGCAAAAGCACATGCAGCATATAATGGTAGAGACAAAGTAACTATTGACGATATTGAAACTATTATTACTTTATGTTTGCGTCACCGTTTACGTAAAGATCCATTAGAATCAATTGATTCTGGGGATAAAGTATCAAAAGTCTTTAAAGAGATATTTGAAATCGAAGATTAGGTAAAATAAATACCTAATTACAATTGTTAGTTAATCGACTTAACTGAAAAGGTTAAAGATACCACATTCAGTTAAGTTGATTATATAATTATTTTATCTATAAATTTTAAACCAAAAAATTTATATCTAATTAATAAAAGTAGAATTAGCTCTGAATTATATAGCTATAAATGAGTTTTAAGTGTTTTACACCAAAAAAGATTAATAAAAAATAGTTTTTGAGAAGCTCAATTAATAATTAATAAATTTTACTCTTTTATTTATGAATTTTAATATTAATTGTTTATTACTAAAGATCATGAATAAAAGAGTAAACAAAAAAGTCTCTCTAATTGAGACATTTTTTATTCTAAATTTTTACTAAAACAAGTTTTTCTTTTTTCTTTAGATGAAGAATTAAAAAAGTTTGTCGCTTACAAAAGTACTTAATTATTAGAAATTAAGCTCAGCAGCTTGAACTTTTTCATATTGTTTTTTCTTCAAGATTAAAAGAACTTGAGTTAATAGTAAGCAGAAGCAGAAAGCTAAGTATCCTAAAATTCGTGTTGAACTTTGTAATACAATTTCTGATTCTTCTTGACCAAAACCACCAACATTTGGATCCATATTT